ATTCATTAAAATGAAAATATCATTTATATATTAATATTCTTATCTTAATTTATTAATATATATCTTAATATATATAATATATATATTATATATTTTTTAATTATTTATTATCAATTATTCATTTAAATAATAATTAATTAAAAATTAAATAAATAATTAAAAAAAAAAAAAAAAAAGAGTCAAACCTTATGAAAAAGAAGAACCAATATAAAGAAGTATACCCTTTAGGTGAACATATATGCATGTTTGCTCACAACACAAAGTACAACACAAATAGTAATTGATGAAATTTGTAAACGGAAAGACTTAGGATACTCGAACTCATGCTTTATCAAGTATCTTATTCCATTTAAAAATTGGTTTATTCTGCAACAACAAATGCTAGTCACAATATGAGTTTTAACGAAACAAGTTGAGTCATTAATAAGAATTTAGAATTAATAAAATAAAAAAAAAATATATAAAATAAATAAATAAAGGTACTACTATGAAAAAAAAAATGAAAACTTCAAACTCAAAGACAAAGTTATCCGCTAAATTGTCATATAACTATTTTATTGTTTATTGAATTTTTTGTTTATTGAAAGATATATCTATAAATTGAAGAAGAGTATGAAAGTAAAGAAGAGTATCAAAGACGCAAATACGCCATATTATGCTTCAAAAAAACCGGATCTATAAAGAAAAAAAGTACACAGATACGAAGTGTGATGTCATTTTATGTATAATAGTGGAGGATTATGGGACAAAAAATAAATCCGCTCGGTTTCAGACTTGGTACAACCCAAAGTCATCATTCTCTTTGGTTTGCACAACCAAAAAATTATTCCGAGAGTCTACAAGAAGATGAAAAAATACGGGATTGTATCAAGAATTATGTACAAAAAGATATGAAAATATCTTCTGATATCGAGGGAATTGCACGGATAAAGATTCAAAAAAGAATCGATCTGATTCAAGTCATAATCTATATGGGATTTCCAAAGTTATTAATAGAAGGTCAATCTCGAAGAATCGAAGAATTACAGATGAATGTGCAAAAAAAACTGAATTGTATGAATAGAAAACTCAACATTACTATTACAAGAATTGCAAACCCTTATGGACACCCTAATATTCTTGCAGAATTTATAGCCGAACAATTAAAGAATAGAGTTCCCTTTAAAGGGGTAATGAAAAAAGCTATTGAATTAACTGAACAGGCGGGTACAAAAGGAGTTCAAGTACAAATTGCGGGACGTATCGATGGAAAAGAAATTGCACGTGTCTATTGGATGAGAGAAGGTAGGGTTCCTCTACAAACCATTCGAGCAAAAATTGATTATTGTTCTTATACAGTTCGAACTATTTATGGGGTATTAGGCATCAAAATTTGGATATTTGTAAACGAGGAATAATAAACTTTGCCTTATCGTTAACGTTCTATCTAGCGAAAAAACAAAAAATGAAAAATTCTTCTATTCTTATTCTATTAAATAAATTTTATAAGATTGAATAAAAATTCGATTAATCATTTGATATTGATATAATTGCTATGCTTAGTGTGCGACTCGTTGCGTTGGTTTATTTTTTTGTTGAATTCTAACCATTCTAAAAAAAATAAACCAACTCGTAGTAGTAGTATTAATTAATTAATTAATAACTAATTAATTAATTAATAACTATAGAACTAATAACCAACTCATCGCTTCGCATTATCTGGATCTAAAGAACCAGTCAAGATATAAGTAAAGATATAATATATTGGCGATATCATTATACTAACTGAAATATTGCATAAAAAAAAATAAAATAAAAACGAATCGGATTATGAGTTGTGAAGCAATAAGAATATATGGATAACTGAAAGGGTGAAAGAAAGAGAGAAAAAGAATATCAATGATATAGAATTCTAATATGTAAGGTCTATGAGTCATGTCATAAACGGTAGTGTAATAAAGCATCAATAGTAATTAATCCATAATTAGATAACTATATTGATCGAACAAACAAATCAAGAGCCCCGAGTCACTAAAAACTGAGAAGGTTGACTAAAGAAAAAACAAAATGGAATTGGAATTAGAGGCTCCATTATACAATTGAGACCTAACCATTAAGCGAGAAGCGATGGGAACGACGGAACCTGTGAATGCCTAAGATCTTATTAAAAACAAATCTTAATGATTCATTAGGTGGGATGGCGGAAGGAACCAAAAACCAATCCATTTATTCTGAGGAATCATGTTCTGAGGAGTCATGGGCTAACCCTACATCTGAAATAGATAATGAAAGAGTAAATATTCGCCCGCGAAAATTTGGATTTTATTGGATTTCTAAATAGGGGCCAATCCGATATGGTAATAAAAGGAAAAACAAAATAAAGATTCGTTAGAACCTTATAACATAAGAAAACAACATTATCTATTTATATCTAGATAACAAGAATTTTCTATAATAGAAAAAGAATATTTGTAACAAAGAATACTTGTTTAGTTATATATCAAAACAAGATATACAAATTCTCAATAAACCAATAGATTAGATGAAATCTCAAAAAGTCCCACCACGATTCGATATATTATTCATGAAATCCATGTATATTTATATTCTATTTTAATCGTTTCATTCGCGAGGAGCCGTATGAGGTGAAAATCTCATGTACGGTTCTGTAGTAGAGATGGAATTGAGAAAAAACCATCAACTATAACCCCCAAAAAACCAGATTCCGTAAACAACATAGAGGAAGAATGAAAGGAATATCCTCTCGGGGTAATCATATTTGCTTCGGTAGATATGCTCTTCAAGCACTTGAACCCGCTTGGATCACATCTAGACAAATAGAAGCAGGGCGGCGAGCAATGGCACGAAATGCCCGCCGCGGTGGAAAAATCTGGGTACGCATATTTCCAGACAAGCCGGTTACAGTAAGACCTACAGAAACACGTATGGGGTCAGGAAAAGGATCTCCCGAATATTGGGTAGCTGTCGTTAAACCGGGTAGAATACTTTATGAAATGGGCGGAGTCACAGAAAATATAGCCAGAAAAGCTATTGCAATAGTAGCATCCAAAATGCCTATACGAACTCGATTCATTATTTCGGCATAATAATTAAAACCAAAGGAAAGAGGTCTTTGGGATGAAAAAAAACAATTGCAATTGTAGGTTTCTTTTTTTTTTTTTGATACACAATATTTCTTTTTTTTTTTTTACTTCGCCTTTTGCACTGAAAGAACAGAGAAAAAAAATGATATGATTCAACCTCAAACCCATTTGAATGTAGCCGATAACAGCGGGGCCCGCGAATTGATGTGTATTCGAATCATAGGAACTAGTAATCGACGATATGCCTATATTGGTGACGTTATTGTTGCTGTAATCAAGAAAGCAGTACCAAATACACCGTTAGAAAGATCAGAAGTGATCAGAGCTGTAATTGTACGTACTTGTAAAGAACTCAAACGTAACAACGGTATGATAATACAATATGATGATAATGCTGCAGTTGTCATTGATCAAGAAGGAAATCCAAAAGGAACTCGAATTTTTGGTGCGATCGCTCGGGAATTGAGACAGTTAAATTTCACTAAAATAGTTTCATTAGCACCCGAAGTATTATAAGACGAGACTATGATATATTTATAGTATTTGAATGAAATAGATTAATTAATAGATTGATTATGTGTCACGCATATACCTTTTCTTTTGTAATTATTATAAAAAAATTAAAAATAAATATATCAATATAAATATGAAATATCAAAATATAAATAAAAAATAGAATAATTCAAATATATTAATATATATAAAATAATAATGAATTTTAATAATTAATAAAAGAGCATGTTGATTATATCAAAAGTCAAGGGCAACAATCATTTTAGTTTATCATGGGTAAGGACACCATTGCTGACATAATAACCTCTATACGAAATGCTGACATGAATAGAAAAGGGACGGTTCGAATACCATCTACTAACATCACCAAAAACATTGTTACAATACTTTTCCGAGAAGGTTTTATTGAAAACGTGAGAAAACATAGGGAAAGCAACAAATATTTTTTGGTTTTAACTCTACGGCATAGAAGAAATAGAAAAGGGTCATATAAAACTATTTTAAATTTAAAACGAATCAGTAGACCCGGTCTACGAATCTATTCTAATTATCAACGAATTCCTAGAATTTTAGGAGGGATGGGGATTGTAATTCTTTCTACTTCTCGAGGTATAATGACAGATCGAGAGGCTCGATTAGAAAGAATCGGCGGAGAAATTTTATGTTATATATGGTAATCTTTCTGATATCCGAATTCTATGAGAAACTTACATACATTTTTGTGAAAAAGAAAAAAGAGAGAGAAAAAGCGGGTTTCTAATATCACCCCACATACATTAGTTAATACAGGAAAGGTTTTTTTTTAACAGCAATAGAAAGAAAATCATGAGTGTTTAATTACTGAATCACTTGCCAACGGTATGTTCCAGGTTCCTTCCTATAATGAAAATAAGATTCTAGATAATGAAAATATAGATTCTAGGTGGTCATGTTTCCGGAAAGATTCGACATAGTTTTATACGTATACTACCGGGAGATAAAGTAAAAAAAGAAGTAAATAATTTTGATTCAAGCAGAGGGTTATAGACTCCGGAACAAAAATTCGAATGATTATACTGTTTTTCAACTTCAACATTTTTTTTATGGGGATACAATTAGAAGTTCAAAATTTCAGGAAACCCTATTCTCTTCCAATAAAAAAATTCGAAATTCAGTTAAGAGTTAAGGAATAACAAATATGAAAATAAGGGCCTCCGTTCGTAAAATTTGTGAAAAATGTCGACTGATTCGTAGACGCGGACGAATTATAGTAATTTGTTCCAATCCAAGACATAAACAAAGACAAGGATAATCTTTCCAAAAAACAAATAAAAAATAAAAAAAAAAGGGCTTGGGCTTGACCAGATGCACAAAAAAAAATAAAAAATAAAAATGAAAAAAAATAGAAAAATAGAAAGGATCCGC